TTTTTATAGTTATCGAAGTTCGAGTTATTCTAATAATGGATCTACTAGGAAAGATCCCCGATATCATACTTTGATGTATGATACTAAAGATAGCTGGAATACTCACATTAATAATTGTGTTGACAATTATCTTTGTTCTCAAATCGATATTGATAGTTACATTTACAGTTCCATTTGTCGTGAAGGTGGAAATAGTAGTGAAAAGAGGAGTTCCAGTCTAAGACCTATCACAAATGATCTTGATTTAACTATAAGAGAAAGATCTAATGATCTCCGTATAACTCAAAAATACAGGCATCTGTGGGTTCAGTGCGAAAATTGTTATGGATTAAATTATAAGAAATTTTTTAAGTCAAAAATGAATATTTGTGAACAATGTGGGTCTCATTTGAAAATGAGTAGTTCAGATAGAATTGAACTTTCGATTGATCCGGACACTTGGAATCCTATGGATGAAGAGATGATCTCTCTAGATCCCATTGACTTTCATTCAGAGGAGGAACCTTATAAAGATCGTATTGATTCTTATCAAAGAAAGACAGGATTAACCGAGGCTGTTCAAACTGGTACTGGTCAACTAAATAATATTCCCGTAGCAATTGGGGTTATGGATTTTATGTTTATGGGAGGTAGTATGGGATCCGTAGTAGGCGAGAAAATTACACGTTTGATCGAGTATGCTACCAATCAATTTTTACCTCTTATTCTAGTGTGTGCTTCTGGAGGAGCACGCATGCAAGAGGGAAGTTTGAGCTTGATGCAAATGGCTAAAATTTCTTCTGCTTTATTTGATTATCAATTAAATAAAAAATTATTTTATGTATCAATCCTTACATCTCCTACTACTGGTGGAGTGACAGCAAGTTTTGGTATGTTAGGAGATATAATTATTTCCGAACCCAACGCTTACATTGCATTTGCGGGTAAAAGAGTAATAGAACAAACATTGAATAAGACAGTACCTGAAGGTTCACAAGCGGCTGAATATTTATTCCATAAGGGCTTATTCGATCCAATCGTACCCCGTAATCTTTTAAAAGGCGTTCTTAGTGAGTTATTGCAGTTCCACGCTTTCTTTCCTTTGAATGAAAATGAAATCAACAAGTAGACTTTTTCTCTTTTTCTTTTTCATCGCTATCACTGATTACTAAACAGTATAAACCTCTATAACATAAAAGAGCACTCTTTTTTCCGCAAAATCAAATAAAGCAAGAAGGCAAATAAACTGAAATCCGAATTATAATGATTATAAGATATCTTTATAACGGGTACAAATATTAAATCGAGGTATTCATTCTATGACAACTTTCACCAGCATACCCTCTATTTTTGTGCCTTTGGTAGGCCTAGTTGTTCCGGCAATTGCAATGGCTTCTTTATCTCTTCATGTTCAAAGAAACAAGATTTTTTAGATATGATGGATCCTCTTCTTTGTATTTCTTTTTCAAAACTTAGACTTGGATCATAACACAGATATATATTTTGTAGACTATGGGATAACATGGTACTTCCTCCGAAGATAAAGGACACATAACCGAAAGAGTTCTTAATGCGTGCGTAAACATGAAGATATATGTCTAAATCAATTACATCTATTTGAAAATGTAGCAGTAGTGGTATCAGGGCGGGTGACTGAAAGAAAAGGAAAAAGGAATTCGATGAGTTACTCTTAAGAGTTCACGTCCGAGAGTACTAGTTGATGAGCGTTACTTCGGAAATTGAAAAAAAAAGCAGAGTCAAAGCCCTTTTGGTTATTCTCCCAATTCCAATAAAATACAACATGAATTGTCGATCAGAACGTATATGGATAGAACTTATAGCAGGGTCTCGAAAAACAAGTAATTTCTGCTGGGCCTTTATCCTGTTTTTTGGTTCATTAGGGTTCTTATTGGTTGGAACTTCTAGTTATCTTGGCCGGAATTTAATATCTTTATTTCCTTCTGAACAAATCATTTTTTTTCCACAAGGGATCGTGATGTCTTTCTACGGGATTGCAGGGCTCTTTATTAGCTCCTACTTGTGGTGCACGATTTCGTGGAATGTGGGTAGTGGTTACGATCTATTCGATAAAAAGGAAGGAATAGTGTGTATTTTTCGTTGGGGATTTCCTGGAAAAAATCGTCGTATCTTCCTCCGATTCTTTATGAAAGATATTCAGTCCCTCAGAATAGAAGTTAAAGAGGGTATTTATGCTCGTCGTGTCCTTTATATGGAAATTCGAGGTCAGGGGGCCATTCCGTTGACTCGTACTGATGAGAATTTGACTCCACAAGAAATTGAGCAAAAAGCGGGCGAATTGGCTTATTTCTTGCGTGTACCAATTGAAGTATTTTGAAATGAATTAAAGACTTTTTTTTATTTTCTATTTTGAGAGTTTGTGAGATAAGGGATCTCTTTCATCTCGAAATACGAATAATATTTAATATTCATTGGTTAAAGCAGCCTCTTGGGGTGGGGTGTATTCATTGAAAAGATGTAATTGCTTCGAATTGGAGCAATTGAACTGTCCTAGAAACAGCAATTGAACTGTCCTAGAAACATTGTTTCCTCATTCGACTTTCAAATGTACTTTGATTCAAAAGTCAATTTATTAATTCTTTCTAAATCTAAATTCAAAAGAAAAGGCTAGCCACTGAATCAAAAACAAAATGGGGATAGATTCATAGTCTCGCTACTTTGTAAGAAAAGGAATAAAACTTATGTTTGCTAGAACTATTAGATTGTATAGAATTGACGACGTGGGTTGATTAAAAATTCACAGACGAAAAATGGAAAAAAAGAAAGCGTTTACTCTCCTTTTATATCTTGCATCTATAGTCTTTTTGCCCTGGTGGGTCTCTTTCTCATTTCAAAAAAATCTAGAATCTTGGGTTACTAATTGGTGGAATACTAGGGAATTCGAAACTTTTTTGAACGATCTTCAGGAAAAAACTATTCTTGAAAAATTCATAGAATTAGACGAGCTCTTCCTCTTGGAAGAAATGATAAAGGAATACCCGGAAACACATTTACAAAAGCTGGTGGGAATCCACAAAGAAACGATCCAATTGATCAAGATGCATAACGAAGGCCATATCCATAAGATTCTCCAGTTCTCGACAAATATAATATATTTCCTTGTTTTAAGTGGTTATTCTATTCTCGGTAATCAAGAACTTGTTTTTCTTAATTCTTGGTTTCAAGAATTCCTATATAATTTAAGCGACACAATAAAAGCATTTTCTATTCTTTTATTAACGGATTTATGTCTAGGATTTCATTCGCCCCACGGCTGGGAACTATTGATTGGTTCTATTTACAAAGATTTTGGATTTGCTCATTCTGAGCAAATTATATCTGGTCTTGTTTCCACTTTTCCAGTTATATTAGATACAATTTTTAAATATTGGATCTTCCGCTATTTAAATCGTCTATCTCCCTCACTTGTAGTGATTTATCATTCAATGAATGACTGAAAAAGAATCCACTGATCCAATTCTACTCTTTGTGATTTTGTACATAAGCAAAACGTCCAAAATCATACTTCTTTTTTTATCCCCATCCAGGGGATTTTGATTCTTCTTATATTCCATATTCCAGATTCCAGTAGAATTATTTCATTTCAGTAAATAGCAGAATCTTGGATAGGGAACCATATTAGCGACCTACCTCATTTTATTGTATAAATTTTTGGAATCAACCATTGGACCATGCAAACTAGAAATAACCTTTCTTGGATAAAGGAAGAGATTACTCGATCCGTTTCCGTATTGCTCATTATTATATATATAATGACTGGGGCATCCATTTCAAATGCGTATCCCATTTTTGCACAGCAGGGTTATGAAAATCCACGAGAAGCCACTGGACGTATTGTATGCGCCAATTGCCATTTAGCAAATAAACCCGTGGATATTGAGGTTCCGCAAGCGGTACTTCCTGATACTGTATTTGAGGCAGTTGTTCGAATTCCTTATGATAAGCAACTTAAACAAGTTCTTGCTAATGGCAAAAAAGGGGCCTTGAATGTGGGGGCTGTTCTTATTTTACCGGAGGGGTTTGAATTAGCCCCCCCTGATCGTATTTCGCCTGAGATAAAAGAAAAGATGGGTAATCTTTCTTTTCAGAGTTACCGACCTACTAAAAAAAATATTCTTGTGATAGGTCCTGTTCCTGGTCAAAAATATAGTGAAATTGCCTTTCCTATTCTTTCCCCCGACCCCGCTACTAAGAAGGATGTTCACTTCCTAAAATATCCCATATATGTAGGTGGAAACCGAGGAAGGGGTCAGATTTATCCTGATGGGAGCAAGAGTAATAATACAGTTTATAATGCTACAGCAGCGGGTAGAGTAAGCAAAATTATACGAAAAGAAAAAGGGGGGTACGAAATAATCATAGCGGATGCATCGGATGGACATCAAGTAGTTGATATTTTACCTCCAGGACCAGAACTTCTTGTTTCAGAAGGCGAATCTATCAAACTGGATCAGCCATTAACGAGTAATCCTAATGTGGGTGGATTTGGTCAGGGGGATGCGGAAATAGTACTTCAAGACCCATTACGTGTCCAAGGTCTTTTGTTCTTCTTCGCATCGGTTATTTTGGCACAAATCTTTTTGGTTTTGAAAAAGAAACAGTTTGAGAAGGTTCAATTGTCCGAAATGAATTTCTAGATTTACGGATTTAGTAAACAAGTTCGTAAAAAGAAGAAAGCTTTTCTTTATCATTTATAGAACGTAGTCAAAGAATACCGTATCAACTTTGATGGAATACTAAAATAGAAAAAGAAAGGTTCTATTAAGATAAAAGAAGACAAAAGAAGGGGTTTGCATGATATTGGATCCACAGAACTTTCCAGAATTATCAGTTCTATAAAAACTATCAGAATTCTAATAACTATCTATTTATATATATGTATATATAGTATGGTTGTGCCATCGATGAAAAATAAAAATCTATTTATTCTTTCTTTCTTCTAAGTTTGAAAGTAGCGAGAGATAGTATTGATAAACAAATAT